CGACGGGAATTGAACCCGCATATGTTGGATTCACAATCCACTACCTTGATCCATTTGGCTACATCCGCCCCTAAAAATTAAATTTTATAATTATAATAAGATATTAATAAGATATAAATAAAAGGATAAACAACACCTCTTGATAGAACTTAATCTAACACAAAACAGTTATAGTTTAATATAACAATAACATCTAACATTACCTTTTTTAACTCTTATTAAGTTTTATACATGGCCTAGAGGTAAATTATTAACATAAAGTAAATGCATAAATTCCATACCAAGATTAGCTTAGCACTATGATATAAGCCTAAGTATTAATTAATAATTAATTAATTAATAATTTTTACTATTGATTGATGGTTTATTTAAAGCCTTTTGGTTGATACATATAAAAATGAAAGTACTAAACCAGATACCCACTATAGACCACGCAACTAATAAAAATAAAAAGTGTAATGTTATAGAAACTAGCATATGGGAAGTGGGGGAGAGGGAGGTGTCCAAAATAATCATGCACCTAATTAGGTAGACTCAACAAATATAAAAATTACGCCTAACATGTGATAAATAAAAAGATTTTTTTACTAGGCCAGATAATTTATAGAATAAATATTTAAATACCAAAATTGACTTATATATACTCCTCCTAAACTTGAATAAACTTTTTGGAACTTCAGAAAAAGAATGTCTTCTTCCGATATAAAAAATCCTTCCAATAATTCTAAGCACAATCTTTTTTTTTGAAACGCAAAAGTACGTACAGTACTTTTGTGTTTCCGAGCCAAAGTTCTAACGCAAGAAAGTAGAAGTATATACTTTATTAAATATAAACTATTTTTTTTTGAAGATCCACTAAGATAATGATAAAGATTTCTATATATACATTCCAATCGGCCAATAATATTATAATCTGATAAATCAACCCGAAACAGGTTACTAGTGGGATGCCCTAATACGTTAAAAAATTTCTCTTTATCTGAAATCGAAAGAATAATTGGGACAAGGATATTAACTTTTTTAATAGTATTATTGCTTATAAATGGAGTTTCTAAAATTTGACTCAGTACAAATGAAGGGTTTATATTCAAGCTTGAATGATAGGTTAAAATTTCAAAAGAATTATTTAATAATTTTTTTATATAAATACTTCTTGAAAAAAACCACAGCGAAAAATACCATTGCCAAAAAGTAATAACGTAGCATTTCCATTTATTAAGGAAGAGAGACGTACCTTTTGAAGCTAAAATGTATTGTCTTCGATACCTAAAATAATGGAGGCAAGGTTCCTTGATCAACCACAAGTTTGCCTTAAAATCTTTAACCTTTAAAAAGGGATTCACCAGACGTTCTATTTTAAAATAAAAATAGATTCGTTCAAGAAGCATTATAAAGGGTGTTGATCGAAAATGATAAGATTGGTTACGCAGAAAGACAAAAATGGATTCATATTTACATACATAAGAATTATATAATAATAATAATATTTTATTCTTTTGAGGGTAAAAATAACCATCTTTATTTTGATTAATAATACTATTCCAATTATTGTTGAGCCAAAATCGTAATAAATGCAAATAAGTGGCATCTTTTATCCAATATCGAAGAGTTTGAACTAAGATTTCCGCATGGACTTTTCGGGGTATTAGTATATCTAATATAAATTTTAAATTTGAAAAATTGTCTTCTAAAAAAGGAAATATTGAAAGAATTGATCGTAAATTATTTAATTTTTCTATCTTATTTTTTTTTCCTTCTAGATAAGATATTAATCGTATAAAAAAAAAAAATTCCAAAATAAAAGTAAGTCCCTCCAATATAATTTCATAATACAATTTTTTGTTTCGCAACAAAAAATTGTATTTAGAATCGTTAGAAGAAATAATAAAAAGGTTCTGTTTATACATTCCAGTAATAAAAAGTTTAACAATAAGTAAACTGTATTTTTTCAGAATTTCGATTTTCAAATAAAATTGATCTACTTATGAAACCACGGTCGTGAGCAAACGAATAAATATACTCCTGAAAAATAAGTGGATATGTGAAGTCATGCTGTTGAGATCTCCATAGCTGTAAATATCTTAAATATATTTTTATTTTATCCATTTTTTTTTTTTTTAAGAGCCAAGCCTAAAATATACACATAAAAAAAAACATTTGATCTATCATATGTTTTTATATTTTTCATATTAAAACAGATATAAAATTTATAATTAACTACCTTATATGACGGAGTATAAAAAAAGGTATATCACTCACTGGGACGGAAGGATTCGAACCTACGAATAGCGGGACCAAAGCCCGTTGCCTTACCACTTAGCCACGCCCCATTTTAAATGCCAATAAACAACTGGTATTTAGTTTTTTGTCAACTTTAACCCAAAGATCTATAGATTGGTACTGGGGTTTTTAAAAATAATAAATATTGATCATTACATATAATTTATAATTAATAATATATTGTATATAAAGTTTTATTTATTATATTATCCTTTATTTGATAATTAGGCGGGTTGTTCAAATAAAAAGAAATAAATATTTTTTTGTACCTTACCTACTTTATTACTTTTTACTAAAAAAATAAAGCAAGTCATCGACGGAAACGAAAAGAGAGGGATTCGAACCCCCGGTACGAATAACTCGTACAACGGATTAGCAACCCGACGCTTTAGTCCACTCAGCCATCTTTTCCACTACTCTAATTTAAAAGAACTGCGCCCGTTGTAAAATAGGATAGAGGTTTTCTAAACCTTAGGTATAAGTTCAAATCCTATAGGACGCAATTTATTTACATATTTTTTTTAAGTAAGTATGTAATTCAACAACAATTTTACTTACTATTTTAAAAATTTTATATTATATATTAGTAGTAGTATAAGCTGAAACATCTCCCGATTAAGTTTAAATTTGGTAAGTTAAGTTAGTAAGGCGGTCCCTTCAACTAAACTAGAACTTAATTTATTTATTAATTTAGTGGCTCTTTACTAAATACGTTAATACAAATAAAAACATCCCCTGAATAATATAAGCTTCACGGCCGGGTGGTCTTCATAATATAAGATTTTCAGGTACCGGAGACGCGTGTAGGAGGGTATTATAAAAAACTTTTATATTATTCTTCATCAAGATCAAATATTTTTTATTATATAGCCGGAACGGCCCTCACAAATAGCGAATACCAATTTGTTAAGAATTAAACGTATTGAAGAAATAGCGTCATCATTCGCTGGAATAGAAATATCTGCTAGATCGGGATCACAATTTGTATCGATTAAACCAATTGTAGGAATTCCTATGGTGATACACTCGTGCAGAGCCTTATATTCTTCGTGCTGATCAACGATGATTACGATGTCTGGTAACCTTGTCATATATTTTATACCACCTAGATATGTTTGCAATCGAGCTAATTGTCTTTTCACGGCAGCCTCATCCTTTTTTTTAAGGCGGTTGAGTCTTCCTGCTTTTTGTTCCATTATCAAGTCCCTTAACTTATGAAGTCGCGTTTCTGTAGTGGACCAATTCGTTAACATCCCTCCGGGCCATTTTTTATTAACACAATGACACCGGGCCTTTATTGCAGCCCATGCTGCTGAATCAGCTGCTTTATTTTTTGTATCAACAATCAAGAATTGTTTTCCCCTACTTGCTGCATAAAAAACCAAATCACAGGCTTCAGATAAAAAACGAGCAGTTTTCGTAAGATTTGTAAAATGAATACCTTTATGCTTTACAGAGATATAAGGTGCCATTTTTGGATTCCATTTTCTAGTACCATGCCCAAAAGAAACTCCTGCCCCTATCATCTCTTCCAAGTCTATATTCCAATATCTTCTTGTCATTTTTACCCAACCCCATTAAAAAATAAAAAAAAAATGAATAATCATGAATTAAAAAATTGTTCCTATGGAACCTTTTATTCTACCACGGATTGGTCATAGATAAACGAATAGATTATTCATTTTTTTTTATAGCAAAGTGATAAGGTGGGGGCTTTAAATATTTTTTCTCCGTCTCAATCCGGGTGTCACTCGATCAACATAAAAAAAAAGTAAAGTTTCCTCTTCTTTATTTAGTAAATTCATAAAATAAAAATTATTTAATATTTATCGCACCAAATATATGCAGCAATTTTGGTGTTATGTAAATTCCATACAATATATATAATTAATATACACATATATGAAGATAAAATTTTAGATTTTTATTAAAAATAAAATAAAAGTTCTTAATTCTATATTACAACTTTATAGACAGATAAGATAGCCAGAAGATACATCTATGTCTTTATATTACTATATTATAATTATAATCCTATTAGTTCATTTTAATTTTTTAATTAATATAAATTAAGACCCGTAATTACATATTTTTTTATTGTAGATACCCCTTACTAGTTCATATAATAAATAAAAAACGAATTATTATTGGATCCGTCGGGACTGGTGGGGCTCGAACCCGCAGTTTCCACCTTGACAGGGCGGTGCTCTGACCAATTGGACTACAATCCCCGGTAATTTAAAAATTTTAAAATAACGGATATTACAAAAATTAGATTATTTATTATCTTTATTCTTTATAAGATAAGGGATATTTATTAAGGACAGAGAATTTATGCTATTTATACTTTATACTAATGGTATTTAAGTTGGCGTATTGTTGGGCCGAGCTGGATTTGAACCAGCGTAGACATATTACACAACGAATTTACAGTCCGTCCCCATTAACCGCTCGGGCATCGACCCCACCTCACAAACCCAAAAAGGCAAATATATTTTAAGCTTATTAGTAATCCACTATCAACTTCCGTAGTACTCTACTTACCTACCCCCAGGGGAATTCGAATCCCCGCTGCCTCCTTGAAAAAGAGATGTCCTAAACCACTAGACGATGGGGGCTAACTTGTGCAACTGTCCTCATACTATAGATATGCCTTTTTTTTTTTACTTATTTATATAATTGTTTAATTTATTTTTATGACTTGGCTAGGTGGTATAGCTGAGCTCTTAACCTTTCTTTATTTTTTAATTTATTATTATTATATAAATCCGGGCAAAGGAGAGAGAGGGGTTCGAACCCCCGATAGTTTTTTATTAAAAACTATACCGGTTTTCAAGGCCGGGGCTATCAACCACTCAGCCATCTCTCCAAAAACAATTTTTTTTAAGCTAATTTTAAGCTAATATAAAATTTTGGGTATATATAGTGTAATAAGTTTATCCCCTCCATTTTTCCTTTACTAACGACTCCTTTTTTTAGAGTGGTGGTAATTAATTACTAGTTAACATTAAAAGAGAAAAACTTACTATTTATTTTTATACAAAAATAAAATGTTGCGGAGACAGGATTTGAACCCGTGACCTCAAGGTTATGAGCCTTGCGAGCTACCAAACTGCTCTACCCCGCCCAAATTAATAAAAATGAACAGGGATTAAATGTTCGCCTTTACCATATCTGTACAATATAGTACATTTATACAGAATGGTAAAGATAAAGAGGTATTATCATCGACCAAATAAAATTTAAAGGTTAATCCTTACCTACCAACTTGATCTTGTTGCTCCTGGCAACAAACATGCATTAACCATTTCGCGAAGTATGTGTCCGCATAGTCCAAAGTCTCGGTAGTTAGCTCTTGGCCTTCCGGTATAAAAACAACGACGACGAAGGCGCGTAGGTGCACTATTACGTGGTGGGGATTCTAACTTTCCATAAATTTCCCATTTGTCACTCAATGATGGAACTTTACTTATTTCATTTTTTGAGGATCGACGAATAAAATGATATTTATTTTCCAACTTTAGCCTGCCCTTTTCCCTCTGAATCAAACTTTTTCTTGCCATAATGGTTCAGGTCCTATTAATTTTTACAAGTCGAATCCTAGATGTATAAATAAAATATAAAAATAAATTTTTTTGTAAGATATAAATCATATCTTACAACTAGGTTGGCCATAATTAATTATCGATAATAATATATACTATAATAGAATACGAATAAATCCCTAATTATTTGGTTTTTGGTACATAATCATTATGTATAGATTGACGAATGGTTAAAGGCGTAGAGCTGTAACTGATATGTGGGCTTTTTTTTTGTTTACCAAAAGTTTGAACCCTTTAACACCAGACATCAATGCATACCTTTATTATTCCACGCTTTACATTTATATATTTTATTACGATATATTACAAATGGCAAAATTAGGACAAATAATGGAATAAAAATATGTTATATAATACATATTATGAGATAAATTTAGGATAAAATACTTATTTAATTATATTACAGGTTAAATTTTTAAAAAGAGTTTAAGTTTTACGAAAATAATATTCTACGACTAGCAATTCATTTATTTTAAAACCGACCCATTTACTATCTATTATTTGATTGACTAATCCTTTGAATGGGTGAAGAAGAGTTAAGTGATTTGGTGCTTCCATACGATTATGTGTGGAATAATTGATACAATTATTAATAAAAGTGTTGGATTGTTGTTCATCCCTTGCCATAATAATATCTCGGGATTTGCAGCGATAACTTGGTATATCTACTATACGACCATTTACTAAAACATGTCTATGGTTAACTAATTGGCGGGCCGCAGGAATAGTCGAAGCCATACCCAATCTAAAAATGATGTTATCCAAGCGCATTTCAAGTAATTGCATTAAAACTTTACCGGTTGACCCCCTGGTTTTTATTGCGATACTAAAATATTTACGTAATTGTCGTTCTCTAAGACCATAATTAAAACGTAATTTTTGTTTTTCTTCTAGGCGAATACGATATTGAGATTTTTTATCAGAACGCAATTTTTTTATAAAATCGTTTTCGGCTTTAGACCTTTTATTAGTTAGTCCTGGTAAAGCCCCCAGGCGTCGTATTTTTTTTAAACTAGGTCCCCGGTAACGTGACATAAAGACTCCTTCATTAATTTTTTTTTTACATACAGAATAAACCTAAACTAAAACTGAACTAAATGAAGTGAAGTTTGCTTAAGTAGTGTACTTTTACTATCTTAAGTAGTGTACTTTTACTATAAAGAAGAATAAATAAAAGTGATACGAGTTGGATAAATATTATTTAATTTAATCGACAGATTTATATAGCTATCGCTATATAATTGTTTTTTTTTATGATTAACAATCCATACTATTACTCATACTTATAAATAATAAATTAGTCTTTTTTAATATTCAAGAAATTACATAAAAGACTTTTATAAAATTTTGAAATCTCCAGTCATCTAATAAAATAAGGTTATAGTCATTCATTAGTAATGTCGGGATAGCTCAGCAGGTAGAGCATAGGACTGAAAATCCTAGTGCCATCAGTTCAAATCTGATTCCTGGCACATGTTTAATTTATATTTATGATAATTAGAAATGACCTATTTAACTCAGTGGTTAGAATATTGCTTTCATACGGCAGAAGTCATTGGTTCAAATCCAATAGTAGGTAGAACTTATTAGATACCGGAGTCTATGGTATACAATAAGTTTTTTTTTACCTCCCTATTACTATATTATTATAATATAAATTATATATATATATTATTATAATATAATTATTATTTTCATTTTTTTTTATTTCGTTGTATAAAATGCTTGGTTAGATTAACTCGACATAATCTACTAAAAAAAAAGCCTATTTAGTTTAGTAAGACCACCTAATTATCGGAAAGGATTAATTGAAACCCTATAACGATTTACACTGAAAGGATTAATTGAAACCCTATAACGATTTACACTAGACCAATTTACCTGGAGAATAAGATAAATATATATATGTTATGGAGCTTACTTTACCTTTTGACTTTTTTTAAAACTATGTTACAATTATGTTTACTTCCATTTTAGGAAATGCATTTGGATTAAAAGCTATGCGCGGAATATTTTAGAATTTCTATTTATTATTTTTTATATTAAAACTTACCAAGACCCGCCTTTATGGATCTGAGTTTAAAGATATAAATTTGTCGCTAGGATTATTAAACCTAAATCGGGGTTATCCACTAAAAACTAAAATCACGGTCGGGCAGTTTTTTTTCACGTTAAACTGTCAGTTATTTATAGACCTAAGAACCACGGTATACTTACGTGTACTAGTGAAAGCATTACATACATAATGTCTGAGATAATCTTCACTCACAGCCTATAAACTTGAAGACGTCACTTTACTTTGGTCTTTGTGGAGTTATTATTTTATTGAAAAATTAAATAGAGTTTTAGGTTGAATGACTATTCATATATTTTATTTTTATGCAAATAGGGGGCAATAAAACCCTATGGAAAGATGGCGGTTTAGTCTGATGGTGTTTAATAATAAGTTAAAACACGAGTATGGTATAAAGAAATCATTGGATAGTGTTAGTTCTATTGAAAATACTATCGAAAATAAAGATTCTAATAGCAAACCAAATATAAAAGGTAGGGCTCAAAACATTCGTAGTTGCGGGGGTCGTGATAATTATAGTTACAATAATATCATTTATTTATTTGGCGTCGAATACAACCGAAATTTAATACCAAATGATACTTTTTTATTTAGGGATAATAAGGGAGATAGTTTTTATATATCTTTTAATATAGAAAATCATATTTTTGAAATTGATATCAATTTTTCTTGTCTGAGTGAACTAGAAATAGAAAGGTATTTTTATAGTTATCATGGTTTTGATTATTTTAATTTTAATAATGGATCCGCGATTGAAGATTACTTATACAATCATTATATGTATGATACTCCGTCAAATAATCACATTACTAGTTGTATTGAAAGTTATCTTCAGTCTCAAATATGCGTCAATCCATCCATTATAAGTGATAGTAGTGACAGTTATATTTTTGGATGCTTTGATAAACGCAGAACTCATAATGAAAGCAGGAGGTCCGGTATACGAAACCGTGCGCAGAGTAGTTATTTAACTATTAGAGAAAGCTTTAATAATCTTGATTCAACTAAAAAATACAAGCATTTATGGGTTCAATGCGAAAATTGTTATGGATTAAATTACAAAAAATTTTTGAAATCAAAAATTAATCTTTGTGAACAATGTGGATATCATTTTAAAATGAGTAGTTCAGAAAGAATAGAAGTTTTGGTTGACCCCGATACTTGGTATCCTATGGATGAAGACATGTCCTCTCTGGATCCCATTGAATTTCATTCGGAGGAGGAACCTTATAAAGATCGTATTTATTCTTATCAAAAAAGGACGGGATTAACCGAGGCTGTTCAAACAGGTTTAGGTCAACTAAATGGTATTCCCATAGCAATTGGAGTTATGGATTTTCAGTTTATGGGGGGTAGTATGGGATCGGTAGTCGGTGAGAAAATAACCCGTTTGATTGAGTACGCTACCAATAAAATTTTACCTCTTATTATAGTGTGTGCTTCGGGGGGGGCTCGCATGCAAGAAGGAAGTTTGAGCTTAATGCAAATGGCTAAAATATCGTCTGCCTTATTTGATTATCAATCAAATAAAAAATTATTGTATGTATCAATCCTTACATCGCCCACTACCGGTGGGGTAACAGCTAGTTTTGGTATGTTGGGAGATATCATTATTGCCGAACCAAATTCCTACATTGCATTTGCGGGTAAAAGAGTAATTGAGCAAACATTGCATAAAATAGTACCCGAAGGTTCACAAGCGGCTGAATATTTATTCCAGAAGGGCTTATTTGACCTAATAATACCGCGTAATCTTTTAAAAAGTGTTCTAGGTGAGTTATTTAAGCTCCACGCTTTCTTTCCTTTGAATTGAAATTAAATAATTTAATAAAATATCAATTATTTTTTTTATTTTATTTGTAGCAAACAAGCAGATAATTTTTTTTCCTGGATTTTTGTGTGTTCTTACTTTTAAAAATTTTAGTAAAATAAACTTAGTTTAAAAATATGAATTTCCTATACATTTTTTTAAAGATTGGTTAATCGCCTAGTAACAAATATAAGTATTTTAGCCTGCTCAATGAAAGAAATAAAGCGAAGATATAAAAAAATAATTGATATCAATAGAACAATAGTTTTTAGAGTTGTTGGATTGTCTTACTCCTTTTTTTTATCTGCGAGAGGTCTAATTAAGAATTACTGTGCGAGTAATGACTTAATACATTTAAGTATAATTAGATCTACTAATAAAATAAAAAAAAAAAAACGCGCCCTGTAGGATTTGAACCTACGACATTGGGTTTTGGAGACCCACGTTCTACCATAACTGAACTAAGAGTGCTGCTTCAATTATTAAATGGCTATAAAGAAAATAATAAATATTTTTTATAAAACTAATCCATTTTTTCTTTTACTTTTTACTATATACTTTTTACTATATTATATAATAATATAGTTTCATAAATATTATAAAAACATATTATTTTGTGCAACTCAAATGAATTGATCTGATCTAAATTAATTCTTACTTACTGCTCTAGGGACATTAATTAATAGAAAGCATAGGTAGGGATGACAGGATTCGAACCTGTGACATTTTGTACCCAAAACAAATGCGCTACCAAACTGCGCCACATCCCTTAAATTATTGTCAGTGTCATTGTAGATAATTTCCTTTTCATTTTATTTTATATTAGTAGTAAATAAAAATAAAATAAAAAGACTCATTATATTTATATCTATCTTTCTTTAATAAATGAAATATATAACCCTTTAAAAGATTTTTTTTAATACTTTATGAGATTTAGAGAGGCTTTATTTATTTTTTTTTAGAATTTTATTCCAAATTAATAACTTCTATTTTTTATGTTAAACAAAAAAAAATAGTTTAGTAAATAAAAAGGAGGTTCATGGCCAAGAGTAAAGATGCGCGAGTAGCGGTCATTTTAGAATGTACTAGTTGTATCCGAAACAGTGTAAATAAGGTACTTACGGGTATTTCCCGATATATTACTCAAAAGAACCGTCGCAATACGCCTAATCGATTAGAATTGAGAAAATTCTGTCCCTATTGTTATAAACATATGATTCACGGGGAAATAAAGAAATAGATTGAATGCGGTATGTATTATCCTCTAAAATGATAAAATATAAATAGTATATATAATATATAATTATAATTTTATTATAATTTTTTGTATAATAAATAAACTAACCAAGCAAACCATGTATAAATTTAAGCGATCTTTTCGTAGGCGTTTGTCCCCGATTGGGTCGGGGAATCTAATTTATTATAGAAACATGAGTTTAATTAGTCGATTTATTAGTGAACAAGGAAAAATATTATCTAGACGAGTTAATAGATTGACCTTGAAACAACAACGATTAATTACTATTGCTATAAAACAAGCTCGTATTTTATCTTTATTACCTTTTATAAATAATGAAAAACAATTTGAAAGAATCGAGTCCATCACCAGAGTTAAGGGTTTTATTAAAAAATAAAAAATAGTCTTATTCTTTGTTCACTTAAATAATAATTCCAATAGAATCAAAAGTTTGGATTGGTGTTTTGTTATAAAAATATGAGAATCCATTTTATTTTAATATTTAATTATTGTATTAAAAAAAACTTTTTTTTTTTTAACGTGTTAATTAATTTTCTCATATAAATTTTGATCCTATGAAGTTTATTCTCCGTTTAACCCCATTTAATTTTTAATTTATTCTGATGTATTCTTTTAAATCTGCCTCTTTTCTGATTTCATTGAAAATCATATAAAAAAAATTTCTATTTAATATAGCTATTTGGGCTAGTATTTTACGATTAATAAGCAACTGTATCTTGTATTGAGCATATATAAAATTTTTATAACTATAAGATACCCCCTCTTCTCTAATTACTGCGTTTATCCGAGTGATCCACAAACTACGAAATTTTCTTTTTTTATTATTCCTATCCCTATCAGATGAAACCAAAGCTCTTATTTTCTGTTGAGTAATAGTTCGAGTAAGTCTTGAGTGGGCATTTAGAAAACTTGATGCAAATAAGCGAAATTTTTTTATACGTCTTCGCGCTATATATCCACGTTTAATTCTGGTCATTTAATAATAATAAAACTTTAATGAATAACTAATGTTTCCATTATCCTTTACCCCGGCCCAGTTTATAAAAAACTAAACGAATTTTTCCAATGTGAAAAATAAAAATTCCAATGGCTTTGGCTACTATAACCTTCCCAACCACTTTTTTTCTATTTTTTTTACTGTTAATGTTAAATAAAATATTTTATTATTGATAAATAAGATAAATAAATAGTGGGTTTCATCGTTTCTATGGTTATTTATTAAACAATGAGGTCTTTTTCTATACACCGGAGCCTTTTTTTATCTGTGTTTTTGGTAACTTGTATAGTTCACACCATACTCTTTTACTCTACCCATAAATTATCCAGTAACGGGCCTTTCACAAAGAAACCCACCTATATAACCATCTATATAGTAGTTAGTAGTATAGTAACGATATTTAATTATGAAAGTTAGTCATATAGCTGACCCTCGTAGTCTGTTCTTTACTAAGTGATAAATTCGTTTTTATTTATTTATTTTCAATAATATTTTATCCGCTTAATGGATAGTCGTTTGCTACCAACGGAGAATTTATTATTTAAATTCAGGTTATTTTATTTTAACCAATGGGAACCATAAACTTTATACACAAAAAAATAAAGGGATAAAATTTTTTGAAATGATGAATATAGTTCCTTCTTCTATCTACCCTACTAGCCGGTATTGATCATTCATATAAAAAGTTTTAGGCTTATAAACTAATGATCTAAACGAGTCGCACATACACCCTAGTACAAGTTCCTCGACGCTGAGGACATCCCCGTAGGGCGGGAGATTTAGTTACATTTAGGTTTGGCTGTCTTTTTTTTCTAATAAGTTGTTTTATAGTTGGCATGTTTAATCATATACCTAAAGGACTGGTTTAGATCTATCCTAACCAGATTATTATTAATTTTTTTATATTTAATAGATATAGTAAACTCAAATATAAAATAAAAAAAAAAAATCCTAATATATATATATATATATATTTTTATTCAACTGCTACAAGATCAACAATTCCATAAGCCTGGGCGTCTTTTGCTGACATAAAAACGTCTCTTTCCATGTCTTCCGATATAACCCATAATGGTTTGCCTGTCCTTTGTACATAAACTCTTGTGAGGGTTTCGCGAAGTTTCAGCAATTCTTCAGCTTCCAGGATAAATTCTCCCGTTTGCGCCCCAAAAAAATAACTTGCGGGTTGATGGATCATTACCCTGATTATATATTATATAAGGGTTCTCTATCAGATGTGATTAAACGAACAGAAAAAAAATATAATTTAAAAACCGTACGGGCATCGTCTTTTTTGCATTGCATACGGCTCTACAATAAAATTGACCTTTTTCTTTCGCTTTACATCCAATCAATAAAAAAAGAATATATCAACCCCATACGGGTAAATTATCAAATTGCCGCCCTTCCTTTTTTTGAGTAAAAAAAATACTATGATGGCTCCGTTGCTTTTTTTTTTAATAGATTTTTTATTTGATTCAGCAATCCCAAAGTTTCTTTTTGATCCAACCAGAAAAAGTAAAAAAAATTTGTGACGCTTAATTAGACTTACATATAGAAAAGAGTAAATAGTAAATACTCTTTATTTTATCTAAAATTTATTTCAAACTACTCTTTCGATACACAATTGAATTTTTATAAAAATTGTATTCTTTTTTTATCATATCGAATTAGAAGTACCATGCTATTATTACTTAATATTATATTCATTCTTCATAAGGCGAAGGTATATTTTTGTTTTTTATATCAAATAAAAACCCATTGACGCCAAGCGTGAGGGAATGCTAAACGTTTGGTAATTTCTCCTCCAACCAGGAGAAAAGATCCCATTGAGGCGGCCAATCCCATGCATATTGTATGGACCTCTGGGCGAACAAATTGCATAGTATCATAAATAGCTACTCCAGGTATTACCCACCCACCTGGAGAGTTTATAAATAAATAAATCTCTTTAGTATCATCCTCGATACTGAGATATACCATAAGACCAATAAGTTGATTAGAGATATCACTATCAACTTCTTGGCCTAAAAAAAGTAATCTTTCGCGATAAAGTCGGTTGAGTAGGGTAAATTTTTATCCCTTAGGAACCGTACATGCACTTTTTGATGCATACGGTTCAAAAAAATTTTGAAAAAATCAATGTATGTATAGATTATAGTCCTATTTATTTTTTATAATATAAAAATAAAATAAATTTATTGTATTAACTTTTTTTGATGTAGTGTTTAATCGAAATTAAATCCAATCGCGGTTATATTTTATTGTTCTTTAATGGGGCTCATTCATATTTTTAGGTTTATGTTCTACTCCGGGTAAAGATCCACCTAAATTTGATTTGCACATATAGGACAAATCTTACCATCACCTTTTATGTTTGTTATAACTTTACAAATAAAAAACATAAATATTTTAAGATACATATAGTAATAATAGATCTAGTTATTACTAATTATTAATTGGGTTTTTATAAACGGAGTCTGGATACTTAATTTTTTTAGTCCAACCAAAGCGAACCATAAATTATTCTAAAAAATATTATAATTAATAATTTTAAAAGTACTATTAATTCCTACTAATAAGGCATCTAATTGCACTTCACGCTACAATGATTTAATTTATCTTTCTTGGGTGAAATAGAGGATATCTCATTGGGGGGAGATAACGGGTAAATCCCATATGACCAAATATATCTGACAAGTCGCGCTATACGTCAACCCAAGATGCATCTTCCTCTCCAGGAATTTGGAAAGGTACTTTTGGAACACCAATAGGCATTAATAAAAAAAAAAGAACTAAATACTAAATTTCACTTTGATATGGAAACGTAACAATATAATTTTAATTTATTTATATATAATCTTTATTTTTTATATTTTTATTGGCTCTATTATCCATAGATTAAACAATTTAAGGAAATAAGATTTTTATGAATAGGTCTTTCTAATGATATAAAAAATCTGCTTCTATTCGTTCCTACGAATATAATTTTTTAATTTTTATAATTTTATAAACAGACTACAATAAATATTAATTTAACCCTTTTTATAAAATAATATTCCTAAAAAAAGGTATTCTATAGGTTTTATATTATATAGCGTTTGAATGACAGAGTTGCTTTTAACTCATATAATGCATACAGCTCGAGTTCCTTCTATTATTTTTCAATCTATAAAAGCAAAAATACTAGCATCGCAATATCTACTGTGTAAACTTGGCCTTTCATACATAAGTGTAGACATAATAAAATAAAGCGCTTATAAAAAAAAAGTTTACTATCTGTTCTTGATTCAACACACTTACGCTGTAGTGTACAATGTATATAATGTTTCTTTATATAGGAATATATATATATATTTTCATAATTTATTTTTACACACGTCTTTTTTTAGGTGGTCTACAGCCATTATGTGGCATAGGGGTTACATCCCGTACAAAAGTTAATAGTACACCACTTCCACGAATAGCTCGTAATACTGCGTCTCTTCCTATACCGGGACCTTTTATCATTACTTCTGCTCGTTGCATACCTTGGACTATACGAATAGCATTTGTTGCTGCAATTTGGGCAGCAAAGGATGTCCCTCTTCTCGTACCCTTAAATCCACAAGTACCAGCCGAGGACCAGGAAACAACCCGACCCTTTATATCTGTAACTGCAACAATGGTATTATTGAAACTTGTTTGTACATGAATAACTCCCTTTTGTATTCTAAATGAACTCTTACGTGAACCAACATGTACATTCCTACGTGAACCAGTTATTGGTATAGCTTTTGCCATATTGTATCATCTCATAAATATAATAAATATAAATATATGGATATATCCATTTGATTACCAAACATATTCTTTAATTGTAAATTAAGCTCTTTAGTTAGTCTAATTATCTTATCCTTGCCGTTGTTTATGTCTCGGGTTGGAACAAATTACTATAATGCGCCTACGCCTACAGATTAACCTACACTTTTCACAAATTTTACGAATGGAAGCTCTTATTTTCATATTTATTATTATTATTCTTAATTTATTTCATTGGTAGAAAATAAATTTATTTTAATTTTGTATCTCTAATTGTATTGAATAAAAACCGTCTAATCTTTATAATACTTGTTTCGGAGTCGATAAATTATACGCCCTCTGGTGGAATTATAACGACTTACTTCTATTTTTACTTTATCCCCAGGCAGGATCCGTATAAAACTATGTCGGATATTTCCTGAAACATAACCTATAATAAGATCTTTATTATCTAATCTAACCCAGAACATGCCATTGGTAAGTGATTCAGTAATTAAACCTTCATGGATCCATTTTTGTTCTTTCATTATAGGTAAAGCCTCCCTGAAGTATCAACTAGATAGTAGATGGCTCATCCCCTACCTTGTTTTTTAATAGTATTTTGGATCCCATTTATTATTTAATATTTGTTTTTAAGTATTACCATATATAACACAACAATTCTCCGCCGATTCCTTTTAGTCGAGCCTCCCTATCTGTCATTATACCCCTAGAGGTATAAAGAATTACAATTCCTATTCCGCCTAAAATTAAAGGAATTTGTTGAGAGTTTGAATAGATTCGTAGACCGGGCCGACTTATTCGTTTTAAATTTAAAATATTTATATAAGGTCTTTTACTATTCCTTCTATGTCGTAGGGTTAAAGTAAAATAATATTTGTTTTTTTCTCTATGTTTTCTTGCGTTTTCAATAAAACCTTCTATAAAAAGTATTTTAACAAAATTTTCGGTAATATTTGTAGATGTTATGCGAACAACTCTTTTTCTACCCCTATCAGCATTTCGTATAGAGTTTATTATTTCCAAAATAGTGTCTCTACCCATGGTAAAATTTTTGGTGCTTCAAAATTGTATATAATATGTTTTTATTAATATGAATTTTTTAAGATATATGTGTGAAGCACAATCTAGTAATTAATTTAATTCTTTAAAATATTCCCAATAATTCAAAGATATCACGAAAAAATAAATAAATAATATAATACTTCGGGAGATAATAAAACTATTTATTTAAAATATAATCGTCTCAAATTTTTTGGGATTGCACCTAAAATTATAGTTACTTTTTTAATTTACTTCTGGATCAATCGCAACTGCAGCATTGTCATCATATAGTATTATAATACCGTAATCTCGTTTAAATTCTTTTCAGATAAAAATAATTAAAGCTCTTACTACTTCTGATTTTGGTACTGCTTCTTTCACGTCAAAAATATGAGCATATCAGCGATTACTAGCCTATGATTAGAATACATATAAATCTGACGTTCTCAATTACATTTTAAGTGGATCTACAGTTGAATAGTATAATTTTTTGTTAATATATTCTTTCAATGCAAAGGATGAATAAAAAAAATATAAACCTTCAATTTTGTTTCGTTTCAAGAATAATTTCTGTTGGTTATACGTTTTTTATCCAGAAATAATAAATTGAGTTTGCATTGGCATTTTTGATGCTGCTATTAAAATAGCCCGCTTAGCTATATTTTCAGTTACTCCACCTATTTCATATAGTATTAGTCCCGGTTTAACAACAGCTACAAAATATTTATGGGATCCTTTCCCTGAACCCATACGTGTTTCAGATGATCTTACTGTAACTGGTTTATCTGGAAATACGCGGACCCATATTTTTCCACCACGACGGAATTTTCGTGTTATTGCGCGTCGACCTGCCTCAATTTGTCTGGGTGTGATCCAAGCGGGTTCAAGTGCTTTAAGACCATATTTACCAAAACAAATATTATTACCTCGATAAGATATTCCCTTCATTCTTCCTCTATGTTGTTTACGAAATCTAGTTTTTTGTGGGTTATAGTTGACGGTTTTTTTTATAATTCCATCTCTATTACAGAACTGGGCGTGAGAGTTTCTTCTCACCCAGCTCCTCGCGAATAAAAAAATTGATTTTTAAGATCAATTAATTTTAATAGATATTATTTATTATTATAAAAAAAAATTTTCGCGGGCGAATATTTACTCTTGCCATCTCTATTTAAGTTGTCGCGCTTGCTCGTGACTTCGCAGAGTATAAAAATTTGTTTTACTGTTTAATTTCGCCGTCCCGGTTGGTGAATAAGTAAGATTAATAAAAAAATATTTTTTATTCACAGATTTCATCGTTCCCACCACTTCATACTTAATGATTAGGTCATAATTTTACAACGGAGCTCACAATCAATTTAAATTTTGAGTCAACCTTATTAGTCTTTATTGGCCTGAAGCTTTTTATTTTTTTCTATTACTTAAGATTTTAAGATTCAAATTTTTTTTATAGATGAATCTATTAGTATTGATGCTTTATTACACTGTCTTTTATGCGATGACTCATCATTTTAGAATTATATCATTGATATTTTTATCCCTTTCTTCTTTCATCCTTCCATTTATACACACTCTATATCTTTATTTTGCTTAAAACTTAGTAAACTTTTTATGAAAGTTTATTCAAAAAAATTCAGTTGTTACAAATATATAACCAATTTAGCATATCTTTACTGATTATTAAATTTTAGATAATACGAAGTGATGAGTTTATTTTAAGACAGACTGCCAAGTTAGTCTTTTTTAACCCTAACAAAACAAAAACCAACGAGTCACACACTAAGCATAGCAATTAAATTATATATAATTATATCTAAAGGCCTTTATTTTTACCCTATAGAATTAATAATTAAATTTATTAGTTAAATTTCCTATTGTTTTGTTCTTTATATCTATAGACAATAGATATAAAGAACAAAACAGTTTAATATTAAATTGTTTTTTTATTCCTATTCCTTTTCTATAAAAATCCAAATTTTTATGCCTAATACCCCGTGGGTAGTCCTAACCATATAGGAACAATAATTTATTTTAGCTTGAATAGTTTGTAGGGGGACTCTGCCCTCTCTGATCCATTCAACACGTGCAATTTCTTTTCCGTCGATACGCCCTGAAATTTGTACTTGAATTCCTTTTGTATCTTCGCTTTCCGTTAATTCAATAGCTTTTTTCATTGTTTTTCTAAAAGAAACTCTATTCTTTAATTGATCGGCTATAAATTCTGCAAGAATATTAGGGTTTCTATAAGGTTTTGTAATTCTTATGATATCAATTATAAGTTTTCTATTAACATAATGAAAGTTTTTTTTTAAATCTATATGTAATGCTTCTTTAATAATTCCTAGTTGTCTATTTTCTATTAAAAACTTTTTGAATCCTATAAAAATCATTATTTTTAAAAAATCGATTCTTTTTTGAATCTCTATATAGGCAATTCCTTCGGTGTCAGGGGATATTATAATATTATTTTTTACATAATTTTTTATAAAATCTCTTATTTTTTGATCTTCTTGTATACCCTTATAATAATTTTTTGGTTGTGCAAACCAAAAGGAATGATGACTTTGGGTTGTACCAAGCCTAAAACCAAGTGGATTTATTTTTTGTCCCATACTACTCCACCACTATATAAATTAGGGATATACCATAGTTGTCTTTTTCCTTATTAGGTTTATATATATAATATATAAAATAATATAAAAGATTAACGACGTGACCTATTATCACTTTTTGCGTGTCCTCGGAAATTTAAAGTAGGTACAAATTCTCCTAATTTGTGACCTACCATATGATCTGTTATATAAATAGGCAAATGTTCTTTACCATTATGAATAGAAATCATATGCCCGATCATTATGGGTATAATAGTAGATGCGCGGGACCACGTTACTATTATTTCTTTTTTTTTTTTATTATTAAGCTTATTAATTTTCGCCCGTAGATGATTGGCTACAAAAAGATTTTTTTTAAGTGTTGGTGAATGTATCACAGCTACCTCCTATTTTTTATTCGTCTTTACTTTTTTATTCTAATCAAATTTTTTCCTATTTTCTACTTACTACGGCGACGAACAATAAAATTATCACTATATTTATTAATTTTTCTACTTCTTCTTCCGAGTGCAGGATAAC